TACCGTTTCTTTTTTGGGGTCAATATCCGCAATGCAATTCATCCAACGATAAACAAAACCTAATCCGAATTATAGAGCTACGACACAATCAAACCCGAACGAACAAAATGTTGAGTTGAATCGTACCAGTCTCTACTGGGGGTTATTACTCATTTTTGTACTTGCTGTTTTATTTTCAAATTATTTTTTCAATTAAAAATAACGAGGGAGAATAATATATAGAGGAGGAATTTTCTTATCCCATTCGGAAGGATCTCATCTCATAATTACCCATGACTGTTTATGTCTCTAGCATGACCACTTGATGAAATGTGGAGGGAAGTGGGGTAAATGGCCGATACTACTGGAAGGATTCCGCTTTGGATAATAGGTACTGTAGCCGGCATTCTTGTGATCGGTTTAGTAGGCATTTTCTTTTATGGTTCATATTCCGGATTGGGTTCATCCCTGTAGTAATCGGATGAACTACGGTATAGATATGAAAGCGTAAGAAATCAACGGGACCCTCCTTCCCCTCGAATTAGAGAAACAAAGAAGGGGGAGGTACCCGCTAAATTCGTAATAATTAGAATATTTTATCGCATAAAAATAAAGTCAAAAAATAGGTATATCAAATAGCACGAAAACTCTTCTATACTACTATAAAAAATTAGAGTAGTATATCCTCTTTGTATTCATCAAATTCAAGTTGAAATTTTTTTATAAGTTCATTAAAATTCTCTCTCTTTTTTTATTTGTCCACTACTTTGTTCTATCTATTATATGCGTAATAGTAATAAAAAGTTAGGTTAAATATCCCGAACCCCCCCCAAAAAAAATCTATAAAAAATCTAAAATTACGCGTCTTTGACACAAGAAAGGGAATTTTACACATCCTTTTCTTGTGTCTAAGATTAGGAAGGCAAAGAATCCCTCCTAGACTAATTTAGTCCCCTCATTGATCTATGTGTTCTATTCTACGCTTAGTCTAGTATCTAATCGAATTTTATTCTCGAATAGAAAAACTATTAATGTATTCGAGAACATTTAAATATGATAAGAGTTACATAGTCACATCATTACAATATAGGGCTTTTTTACTTTTTTTTCGTGATCATACATAACTATAAACAAACAAGAACAAGAATTTGGTTCTTATTATGAACTTGATCTAGAAATTCATTTCAGACAATTGAACTTTCTCGAACTGTTTCTTTTTAAGAACTAAAAAAATTTGTGCTAAAATAACCGATGCCAAGAAGAACAAAAGGCCTTGGACGCGTAATGGGTCTTGAAGTACTATTTCTGTATCTCCCTGACCGAATCCACCTACATTAGGATTACTCGTTAATGGTTGATCGAGTTTTATGGATTCGCCCTCTGAAACAAGAAGTTCTGGCCCCGCAGGAATAATATCAACGACTTGACGCCCGGCCGAGGCATCCCCTATGGTTATTTCGTATCCGCCCTTTTCTTTTCGTATTATTTTCTTTACTATACCGGCTGCTGTAGCATTATAAACAGTATTATTACTCTTGCTTCCGTCAGGATAAATCTGCCCCCTCCCCCTGTTACCGCCTACATATATGGGATATTTTAAAAAGTGAACATCTTTCTTAGTAGCGGGGTCCGGTGAAAGAATAGGAAAGGTGATTTCACGATATTTTTGCCCCGGAACAGGGCCTATCACAAGAATATTTTGTTTATTTGGTCGGTAGCTCTGAAAAGAAAGATTGCCTATCTTTTCTTTCATCTCGGGAGAAATACGATCGGTTGGGGCCAACTCAAACCCCTCAGGTAAAATAAGAACAGCTCCTACATTCAAACCCCCCTTCTTGCCATTAGCAAGAACTTGTTTTAGTTGCATATCATAAGGAATTCGAACAACCGCTTCAAATACAGTATCAGGAAGGACCGCTTGTGGAACCTCAATATCCACGGGTTTATTAGCTAAATGACAATTGGCACATACAATACGACCAGTCGCTTCTCGGGGATTTTCATAACCTTGCTGTGCAAAAATGGGATATGCGTTTGAAATAGATGCTTGAGTTATTATATATATAATGAGTGATACGGAAATGGATCGAGTAATCTGTTCTTTTATCCAAGAAAGGGTATTTTTAGTTTGCATGGTCCAATTTTTGATCCCGAAATTTCTACAATAAATTGGGTAGGTCGCTAGTATAGTTCCCTATCCACGATTCTGCTATTTACTGGAATATAGGAGGACCTTACTGCCCTGGAGGGTAGAAAGAGTCAGTACGATTTGGAATTCTTATGCCCAAAGTATCAAACACTCTAATTGGGTTAATATCTAATTGAATTAATATCAGTAGACCTTTTTTTTCAGTCATTCATTGAATGATAAATCACTACAAGTGATGGGGATACGCGATTTAAATAACGGAAGATCCAATATTTCAAAATTGTATCTAGAATGACTGGAAAAGTGGAAACAAGGCCAGATATAATTTGATCGTTATGAGAAAATCCAAAATCTTTATAGATAGAGCCAATCATTAGTTCCCAACCGTGCGGCGAATGGAATCCGATACACAAATCGGTTAATAAAAGAATAGAAAATGCTTTTATTGTGTCGTTTAGGTTATATAGGAATTCCTGAACCCAAGAGTTAAGAATAATAAGTTCTTCATTACCTATAAAAGAATAACCACTTAGAATAACGAAACAGATTAGATTGGTCGAGAAGGACAAAATTGTATGTATACAATCTTCGTTGTGTAGCTTGATCAATTGAATCGTTTCTTTATGGATTCCTATATGAAGCTTTTTTACCGGGTATTCCTTTATCACCTCGTCCAACAGTAAGAGATCCTCTAATTCTATGAATTTTTCTAAAAGAATCTTTTCTTGAATATCATTCAAAAGAGTTTCGGATTGCTTGGTATTCCACCAATTAGTAACCCAAGATTCCAGACTTTTATTAAATGCTATAAAGCTCCACCAGGGTAAAAATACTATAGATACCAGAAATAGAAGGGGAATAAATGCTTTCTTTTTTGCCATGTTTTTCATTTATAAATTGTTAAGTGAATTTTTAAAGTGGCCTCATTCGTCGACTCTATGCGATCTAATCTTTTTTTTCACCAAAATAAGTTCTATTCCAAGGTATCGAATCATTCTCTGTTTTTTATTTGTGATTCGGTAATTAGTCCTTGATAATTTTGAAGAATCTTGCAAGAATACAGAATTAAAATGCGAAAATAAGAAAAAAAGAAAGTTTCCAGCTATTTAAATTGATCAAATTCTAAGCAATTCCTTCTTTTAGATGAATCCCCGAAACCCGCTTTAGTTAATGAATTCGGATTTCGAGACAAACCAAATATCGCAAAAAATGCGTTGACTGCCATAGCACAAAAAGAATTTATAAATTTTTCTGAATGTTATGATCAAAACAAAAAGGGGTAGCAAAATAAGACAGAACTTGGATAATTATCGTTATAAGAAATCCAAATGCTGGGTCATTCATAAGAGAGCGAAAGAAGGGAGAAAACGAAACATCGAGAGAGAGCATGAATTTACATGAGCTATTTGTCTCTAACCTATCAATTCAAAATATTGAAACAAAAATTAATCAATTGCTTTATTTCAAACGCATAAATTTATTTTTTGCAGACAAAAACAATCCCCCCTTTTTGGATGTTTCACATATCCATATAATATGCGTTTGCTTTGATTCTAATGGACGTTCTTCGGTTCATTTCAAAATACTTCAATCGGTACGCGCAAGAAATAAGCCAATTCGGCGGCTTTTTGTTCCATTTCTCGTGGAGTTAAATTCTCATCAGTACGAGTCAAAGGAACGGCCCCCCGGCCTCTGATTTCTAGATAAAGGACACGCCGAGGAGAAATACCCTCTTTAAGTTCTATTCTGATAGACTGAATATCGTTTATAAGGAATCGGAGGAAGATGCGACGATTTTTTCCCGGAAATCCCCAACGAAAAATACACACTATTCCTTCTTTTTTATCGAAGAGATCATAACCACTACCTACATTCCACGAAATTGTGCACCACAAATAGGAGCTAATAAAGAGGCCCGCGATACCATAGAAAGACATGACAATCCCTTGTGGAAAAAAAAGGATTTGTTGAGAGGAAAATAAAGATATCAAACTCCTACCAAGATAGCTGGAAGTTCCAACTAATAAAAACCCTAATGAACCTAAAAAAAGGATAAACGCCCAGCAGAAATTACTTGTTTTTCTAGACCCCCTTATAAGTTCTATCCGTATACGTTCTGATCGCCAATTCATACTAATCTAGTTGCATTTAATTTGAATTGATAGAATAACAAAAATAAATTTAACTTATACTTTACTTAACGCTCCGTTTCTGAAGTAACTCTCATCAACTAGCACTATCCTAATGTGAACCTGTAGGGGTAATTCATAAAATTCGTTAGATCGAAAATAAGAACGTCCCCTCATATGACCCTGCCCTAGATATCTACAAGCACTGACTTTCTTATGGATCGGCCGTGATTTTAAAATAGTTCAAATGAATTTATCCCTATATAAGCTTTCGTATGCATAAGAGTTCTTGCGCTTATGTTCGAAAGAAATCTATAACATATTCCACTTTTCAATAAAAAAATGGATATAGGTGTTATGATTCAATCAAGTCTAAGTCTTGAAAAAGTTTGATTTGGACTAACCATCCAGTCTAAACAATCTTGTTTTTTTGAACATGAAGAAATAAAGAAGCCATTGCAATTGCCGGAAATACTAGGCCTACGAAAGGAACAAAAATAGAGGGAAGGTTTATATCTGTCATAGAATGGGTACCTCGATTGACTATTTGTACCTGTTTGTTATATTGTTCTAAAATTATCTTAACTTAATTAGAATTCTAATTCTATATAATTATACTAATTATATCCAAGTGAGTATAGTATATACTAAGTTCAAGAAATGTAGAACTAACTAAATAAACTTAATTAGCCTTCGACACAAAAAAATATATGTTTGATAATCAACTTTTTGATTCTTCATCT